GACTACGGTCTCGAATTTCTTAATAGCAGTATCTATTCGAAACGAATTCTCTAGCATTTGACTCCTTATCACCGAAGAGTTTAGTCGTACACTTGAAAGATAGCCCAGAAAATAGAAGGGATGATTATATAATTGCTTTATATGGATCCTGGCCGGTTGAGACCACAAGTCAAAATGACATTGCCAAAAGTTGACAAGGTGAGATTTCCATTTCTTTATCAGAAGATGAGCCCCCCTTGAAGCCAGAATCCATTTTCCTTGATATCTGACATAATGCATAAAAGGGTCTTTGAACAACCATAGGGTTTTCTGAAAATCGTTACAAAGCACTACTACAAGATATTCTATTTTTGCATAGAAATGTGTTCGCTCAAGAAAGGATCCAAAAGATTTTGATCGTAAATGAAAGGGTTGTTTACGGAGAAAAATGAATATGAATTCACATTCATATACATGAGAATTAGAGAGGAACAAGAAGAATCTTTGATTCTCTTTTGAAAAAAGGGAAATGGAATTTTTTGAAGTAATGAGACTATTTGAATTCCAATACTCGTAGAGAGAGAGTCGCAATAAATGCAACGAAGGAGTATCTTGTATCCAAGAGTGAAGGGTTTGAACCAAGATTTCCAGATGGATGGGGTGGGGTATTAGTATATCTGACACATGATTTAAATGTGATAACTTGTCCTCGAAAAAGGGAAATATTGAATGAATAGATCGTAAATTATGAGATTTTGCTATTTCTTTTTCTTCTAGGGAAGATACCAATCGCAGCGAGAATGGAATTTCCACAACGACTGCAAAACCCTCCGATATCATTTGAGAATCAAAATGATTGTTGTGCCCAACGAATCGATTTTGATTAGAATCATTAACCGAAATAATCAAACGATTCTGTTGATGCATTCGAGTAATTAAACGTTTCACAATTAGTGAACTGGATTTATTGTCATGATCTAAATTTTCCACCGGTTCATAAAGAATCGATCCATTTAAAGCATGACCATGAGCAAGCGCGTAGATATATTCCTGAAATAGAAACGGATATAGGAAGTATTGTTGCCGAAATCCATCCATTTCTAAATATCCTTGTAGTTCCTCCATTTCCATTTGAAATTACACTTGAACCAAATGGGGGATTTCTTGAGTTATCAAATAATACATAGTACGATACGGTCAGAACAAGGTATATAGTAAGAAAAGAATAGATACCCCGGAGCCAGAAAGGACAATCAACGGATCCTATTTCCATCCAATTTATTTATGTTCGTTATAGTTACAAGAGATGGTTAGAAATCCTTTATTTTTACAACCCGATCACTCTTTTGACTTTGGAATAATGAATTTTGATCAGTATACCGTTTCTTCTACACATTCGTCTCCACTACATAATAGAGAACATAATAGAGAATAGTTAGGATTCATGAAAAAAAAAAGGAATTGATGATCCACTCACAAGAGAACCCTTTCCCACATCAGGCACTAATATATTTTTAACGTCTAATTAGATCGGGTAATCATTCGAATTAAGAACAAACAGAAGCTCGTTGCTTTTGGTTTCCCTATAATTGGAGCTATAGGGCTCTATCCATTTATTCACTCGACCCAACTTGAATTGATTTGACCCCTTTTCCAAGAAAAGAATCAAAACAAGATTTTGTATCGATCCGTTAAGGATGAAGTATTCTAAGAGTTCTCCATTGATACGACATGCTGTTTTTTCCTTTCATTCCCTTTCAGGATCAGTCGTGGTCTTACAAACTCTACCAATGGTATGGACGAATCCGTTGCTTCATCAAAATGTGTAAAAGACCATAGCCGCACTTAAAAGCCGAGTACTCTACCGTTGAGTTAGCAACCCATATAAATAGGGTGTGTAGATACGATCGGAATAAAAAATAAATAAAGAGATTCGATTGTCCGACCTCGTCAAAACATTGAACTAGCAACAGATCAAAAAGAAAGATTTGATGATCAATTGTGAACATAAAAATGAACAGAGATCAGATGAAAATACAACAGATTCTGGGATAAATTATAGAGAAAATCTAAATAGATGTAAAAATTTATAGACTACCCATACTCTATTTTTTTTTTTTTTTCATTATATTAACTAAGATACTTCTTGTGTCACAACGAAATTGACGAACCCATCGTTTGGGTGAAATAAAGAAACAAACTTATGAAATGTGGATAAATAGATCTATTTATCCACGATCGAATTATATTTGTTCGATACACCATTGTCAATATGAATTGAATGTTGAGAAAACCAATTCAATAAATAAAACAAGGACTTGTGTTGGAGTGACACTACAACATAGATAAGGGATGAAGTATGAGTGGGGAAATAAATAAGGAATTCCGGTAGGAAAAAAATGTCGGGTTTATTCAATATTTATTCAATAGAGGTACAATAAGCAAGATTGACCTTTTGTTTGTTGGTGGAGTCCCAACGAAAACCATCTGATTGATGGTAATCCCATAATTTCCCAGTTATTTCATCTATTCACTCAATCTTTTTTCTATCTGTCTCATATCAAGAGAAGATATTTTTTTTTTATAGTTCTATGATACGGGGTCATGTGAGAGCAACAATGAATAGAGAATAGAGAAAAAAAATAAGGAATGGTGGAGAAACAATTAGACAAAGCTAGATACTGGGCACCCCCCCCCTTTTTTTTTTTATTTCATTAATTTCATTTGATTAATTCGAAATTCCTTAAATACCTCCGCCTTCTTTGAAATATCATGAACAGTTCCTGTAGGTTGAGCGCCTTTTTCAAGGAAATATAGAATAGCGGAAACATTTGAATAAGTTTGGTTCTTTATCGGATCGTAAAAACCCACTTTACGAAGATCTCTTCCCTCTCTTCGGGATCGAACATCAATTGCAACGATTCGATAGATGACTCATTGGGATAGACATAAATGAACAACCCCCCCTAGAAACGTATAAGAGGTTTTCTCCTCGTACGGCTCGAAAAAGAATGATTCGCATTTATGTATTGTAGTGGCAAATAGATCCACAAAATCATCAATTAGACTATGATTTGAGTCATTTTTTTTTGTTCTTCCTTCCTGAAAAAAAAAAAAAAAAAAGAAATCTCATTCGTACTCATAACTCAAGTTGGGTAATTCTCAAAGAGCTCGAAGGGAAATCCTTAGACATTTATTGAGCCGTCTCTAACCTCTTTTGTTTGTCTCGCCTAGAATCGATTTTATTTCTTCCCCATTCTGATCTAGTTGTTGAGACAATTGAAAACGGTGTTTCCTTGTTCCGGTATCCTTTATTTTATCTTTGCTTTGAATCCTTGGGTTTAGACATTACTTCGGTGATCCTTAATTGTTTCAAAAGGGTAGCAACATACCTTTTGTTATTTCGTTCTATGGAAACGATTGATTCCCCTGTGATACACTTTTGATCGGAATTGGTAAAACTATTTCGACAAATTCATTTTACTTTTTTTTTTTACTTGTTCGAACTTGATCCTTTCAATTTCTATACCGAAGATATACTTACGAAGTTGTTCCAACTTATTGATTGGCATTAACCCTAGATCCTTCTCTCTGCTAAATGAACCAATTCTTTATGCTCGAGCTCCATCATGTGCTATATTATAATTATATTATTTTATTACAACCCCAAAATTGGGGTCCTAGTGGAATAGAACAAACTATGTCGAGCCGAGAGCATCTTCTTTGATATATAAAATGGTGGGTACAAGAATCCACAGCCGATAATGTCCTTCAAGTCGCACGTTGCTTTCTACCACATCGTTTCAAACGAAGTTTTACCATAACATTCCTCTAATTTTGGACCGGTATGGAATTGATTCAATATGGAATCATGAATAGTCATTGGCTCAATCGGTATATAGTATATGAAGTCCTCCATACTTTCATTTTCATAGATGGATCTGGAGAAGTCTCAGCAAGAATATAATTTAACCCCATATTTTATTAGAAGAATGAAACACATTTATAAAAAACACGAAGAAATGCGTTGCTTAACACTTCTTTCCATCTTCAACAGATTGTTAGGGATGATGAATCATGAAAGATCCAATTCTTTCTCAAACAACTAAAACTAAAGAAGGGTCTTTAATTAGATTACCGATACCGGAACAGAATGAGTCATTAACCAAATAAGCTATTCCAATGACCGGGAAAGATCGCAAGTGACTCGATAGGATAGATTCACCAATGTCACACTTCTTCGAGTAGAAAGAATTTATAAGGAATCATAAAAAACAATTTCAAGAATTTCCTACTTCGACATCATTACTGGAAATAAGTTTTCCAGTAAAGACTGAATTGAATCTCTAAATCCATCAACAAGTCGGTACAACGAGGATCTAAAAATGTTTAGCAGATATCTGATTAATTAAATCAGACGCGAATTTGATCATCATAAGAGACCTCTATGTTTCCTTTCCGATTGAATCATCAATAATTTAAACCAGATAAATGGGTCAAGAAACAAATCCAATTGTTTTGTTTTCTTGGGGATGGATAGAAGGGGCTCATGAAAGAAAAAATGAAGGTCGGTATTCTTTCAGGTATTCTTTCATCTGATTGATAAAATCAGAATCGTAGGAGTCTGATTTTATCGTATTCATCAGATACACCAAACAAGTGTTACCGGGGGTAATCGTGGGTATTTAAGGGATCGCAGATCTTTTTCGCCAAAACTGAAACACCGGTGTCACTGATCACTGAAATAGAACAATAACAATACATATAGGCATGGTTCATTTTCTACAGATTTTTCCTTACTTCAGATTCAGGAATCTTTCCATAAAGTAAAGTGAATGTATGAATCTCCCCCCTCCCCCAATTGATCGCTACATTGATTTCCAATTATTCATTGGAGCCAAATCAAATACAAAATAAAAGAAATTAGGTCCAAAGAAAATAATCTGTTCCGTATTAAATTTTCTTGTTTGTTAATAAGATCCGGATGACAAGGGTCTTGAAATTGATACCTTCCTTTCCTTTGCGGATTAACTCATATCGACACGAATTCCATGGGGATCATGAATCATATCCAAAGCCAATTTAAAAGGATCTTCTTATGGGATGCTATCCTGTCTTGTATAAGTACAAAGCAAAATGGGTTCATATCAATTCGTTGTTACTATATCTTTGTTTATATTTACTTTAGGGAAGGTAGAGACTTCTCTTTTATTTCGCATTTCGACTCAGAATGCATCATGTGAGAATCCAAATATCATAGATATGGGGCATAAAGTTTATCCAAATGACTAACTAACCTTCAATATGAATATGGGCGAGGGGGCGAACATACGCTGAATGGCCCACCCAGCTTTTTTTTTGAATTTCACTTTGATCTTTGTTCCCATCCTACCTATATCAAAAAAGATATTTATTTCCATCCACATGTCATTGATACTCGATCCGTTTGTTTGTGAGAAACAAAATCGAAAGGGAAGATATGATTCTATAGAAGAATCATTAGAAATCACAAAGAAAGATTGGATCACATTGTATCCAACATTACACCCTTAAACAGAAGATTCTTAAAAAGAACAATCTTTGTTATGATAGAATTGGTCTGGGACGGAAGGATTCGAACCTCCGAGTAACGGGACCAAAACCCGTTGCCTTACCACTTGGCCACGCCCCATTTTTATTTCTATTCGACACCGATAAACACTAATATCGGTATTGGTTGTTCGTCAATTCCAGCCCCAATATCTATTGAATTGGTTGTTGCTATGATTCTACACATGTAGATGTAGAATCAAAATGAATTTATTGATCATTACATATAATTCAATTAAGATATTGTATGTAAGGTATGATTCCTTCTATTCTCATTTGAGAATTGAAGGATTTTTGATTGAGGGAGTTCAAAGAAAAAGAAAGATTTTGCGGCCTACTTTCCCTTCTTTCTTCATTTTCCCCTTATATCAATAACCCAATAATAATGAAATTTTCTCCAAGAACAAAATGTTTGTTATGCTTAATATCTTTAGTTTGATCTGTCTTAATTCTGCCCTTCATTCGAGTAGCTTTTTCTTCGCCAAATTGCCCGAAGCTTATGCTTTTTTCAATCCAATCGTAGATGTTATGCCAGTCATACCTGTGCTCTTTTTTCTCTTAGCCCTTGTTTGGCAAGCTGCTGTAAGTTTTCGATGAGATCTTTAATACTGTCTTAGAAACATTCATGATTTATTCGATAAAAAAAAATTCTATTCTTAAGAATTGATAAGATCAGATAATGAACCCTCGACTCAAACATGGAAATTCTTTTGGATAACCGAGATGAATCGGAATCACCTCATTTCTTCATTCCTTCTGGGGGTCGAAGACCCTATGTATGGTCCCTACAATACCTAATTGTAGGTATGAGAGATCATTTTGTTAACGAAAGAATCAGAATCTTATTACAAATTCATTCCTGCAATTTCCTTATGTTTTCTAGAAACCGCTTCTTTTCTTGGTGTCAAAACGGAATATGTGGTACAAAAATGGAGAATCTATTCCCCTATTTCCCCCAAAATGATCTTGGAGATTGTGTAATGCTTACTCTCAAACTCTTCGTTTACACAGTAGTGATATTCTTTGTTTCTCTCTTCATCTTCGGATTCCTATCTAATGATCCAGGACGTAATCCTGGACGTGATGAATAAAAAAATCAGGGGTTTTTCCTTGCTCGATTTCTGAATTTTCTTAGGATTTTCTTTCTCCATTCCATACATTTAACTATGAGAAAGGGGGTTAGAGATTTTTTCGAATTCGAAAGGGAAATATCAAGTGATCAGAAGAAACGGAGAGAGGGGGATTCGAACCCTCGGTACAAATAATTCGTACAACGGATTAGCAATCCGCCGCTTTAGTCCACTCAGCCATCTCTCCCAATTTTAAAAGGATAATTCATATGTGACGCGTGAAGTAAAGGTTGATAAAAGTTTTTCCTTATCTTTCTTTATTCTATAAATATAGACGAATTTGATCAATCATCAATTCCCTTTAGATAATGATTCGAAACAGATATCTCCAATAGAAAGAGTCCCTCTTTGATTTCGTCCGAAAAGTTCTTTCTTTTATTCCCCCGGCCTGGCCAGTACCTAGCCAGGCCATTCCTTGTTCCAATGAATCATAGATCAAATGATTTATTTGATTTGAAAACGAAAATGCTTGTTATTGAAGCAGCAACAAGGCTATTTCCATTCCTATGATAGGAGTGTCATTTCTTATTATGTTTTTCCTTTTCTCGATTTACTTAAATGGAATAAAAAAAACATATTTTTTTCTATTATAATAGAACTCATATATTTCTTCAAAGAACATGTTTGAACCTGAACCCTTGAGTCCACAACCAAAACAATAGGATTTTTCACTCGATCCAATCGACCCGAATTCATAAGATTTGGCAGTTGAATGAATAGGAAAAGGAGTAGCTTCGAAAAAGAAAAATGGAGCTCTGGATTCTTGTACAACTCAACTCATTTTTATGTTCCGACTTCAATG